GCTAACGTAGCTTAACTAAAGCATAACACTGAAGATGTTAAGATGGGCCCTAGTAAGCCCCGTAAGCACAAAGGTTTGGTCCTGACTTTACTATCAGCTTTGACTATACTTACACATGCAAGTATCCGCACCCCTATGAGAATGCCCTTAACTTCCAGGACTGGAAGAAAGGAGCTGGCATCAGGCACATCAAACTAAAGACAGCCCAAAACGCCTTGCTTAGCCATACCCCCAAGGGAACTCAGCAGTGATAAACATTAAGCCATTAGTGAAAACTTGACTTAGTTAAAGACAACAGGGCCGGTAAAACTCGTGCCAGCCACCGCGGTTATACGAGAGGCCCGAGTTGATAGGAATCGGCACAAAGGGTGGTTAAGAAAACTAAATGGTAAAGCCGAACCTCTTCCCAGCTGTCATACGCAAACGAAGAGACGAAGCCCCTATACGAAGGTAGCTTTATTAATATCTGAACCCACGACAGCTAAGACACAAACTGGGATTAGAGACCCCACTATGCATAGCCGTAAACTTTGATAGAAAAATTAAATCTATCCGCCTGGGAACTACAAGCGCTAGCTTAAAACCCAAAGGACTTGGCGGTGCTTCAGACCCACCTAGAGGAGCCTGTTCTAGAACCGATAATCCCCGTTCAACCTCACCACCCCTTGTTAATACAGCCTATATACCGCCGTCGTCAGCTTACCCCGCAAGGGCCTTATAGTAAGCACAATTAGCATCGCTCAATACGTCAGGTCGAGGTGTAGCATATGAGGTGGGAAGAAATGGGCTACACTCTCTAATGCAGAGTACACGAATGATGTGATGAAAGATACATCTAAAGGAGGATTTAGCAGTAAGCAGGGAATAGAGAGCCCTACTGAAACTGGCTCTGAAGCACGTACACACCGCCCGTCACTCTCCCCAAGTCCATTAAATATTTAAATAAAAAACTACCAGACCCAAGGGGAGGCAAGTCGTAACATGGTAAGTGTACTGGAAAGTGCACTTGGATAAACCAAAACGTAGCTAAAATAGTAAAGCATCTCTCTTACACTGAGAAATCGCCCGTGCAAATCGAGTCGTTTTGAGCTTAAAAGCTAGCCTACCTAAAGTTAAAAAAACTTATACATAAACATAAAACTAACAACCCAAAAAAATGAAACAAACCATTTTTCCCCCCAAGTATGGGAGACAGAAAAGGAAAACTAGAGCAATAGAAAAAGTACCGCAAGGGAAAGCTGAAAGAGAAATGAAACAAATTATTCAAGCCTGAAAAAGCAGAGGCTAAACCTCGTACCTTTTGCATCATGATTTAGCAAGTAACCTTAGGCAAAGAGAACTTTAGTCTAAGCCCCCGAAACTAGACGAGCTACTCCAGGACAGCCTATTATAGGGCCAACCCGTCTCTGTGGCAAAAGAGTGGGAAGAGCTTTGAGTAGAGGTGACAAACCTACCGAGCCTAGTAATAGCTGGTTGTCTAAGAAATGAATAGAAGTTCAGCCCTCAAGACTATTCCTCCCCCACCACTCGTAACACAACAATTGGCCCCAGGAAACTAGAGGAGTAAATCAAAGGAGGTACAGCTCCTTTGAATAAAGATACAACTTTAAAAGAAGGTTAAAGATCATAATTAGCAAGGAAATTGTTCTAGTGGGCCTAAAGGCAGCCACCTATGAAGAAAGCGTTAAAGCTCATACAATTTATTAATCCAATTATTCTGATAAAACATCTTAAACCCCTATAACTATTAGACCATCCCATGCACAACATGGAAAAGATTATGCTAAAATGAGTAATAAGGGATTATGAATCCCTCCCCGCACATGTGTATATCGGAACGGACAAACCACCGAAAATTAACGACCCCAAAACAACAGAGGGAAATGAACAAGACTAAATATAAACAAGAAAAACACCCAACAATTTTAATCGTTAACCCCACACAGGAGTGCCCCCAGGAAAGACTAAAAGGACAAGAAGGAACTCGGCAAACACAAGCCTCGCCTGTTTACCAAAAACATCGCCTCTTGCAAACCAAGAATAAGAGGTCCCGCCTGCCCTGTGACAATTAGTTTAACGGCCGCGGTATTTTGACCGTGCAAAGGTAGCGCAATCACTTGTCTTTTAAATGAAGACCTGTATGAATGGCATTACGAGGGCTTAGCTGTCTCCTTGCCCCAGTCAATGAAATTGATCTCCCCGTGCAGAAGCGGGGATAACACCATAAGACGAGAAGACCCTGTGGAGCTTTAAATTATAAGTAGACTATGTTAATACGCCAAAATAAAGGACACTAAACCAAGTAGACACTACTTTAATATTTTTGGTTGGGGCGACCACGGGGGACAAATAAGCCCCCACGAGGACCAGGAAAATCTTCCTAAAACCAAGAGCTACAGCTCTAAGAAACAGAACTTCTGACCTACCAGATCCGGCCTTTAAGCCGATCGACGGACCGAGTTACCCCAGGGATAACAGCGCAATCTTCTTTCAGAGCCCCTATCGACAAGAAGGTTTACGACCTCGATGTTGGATCAGGACATCCTAATGGTGCAACCGCTATTAAGGGTTCGTTTGTTCAACGATTAATAGTCCTACGTGATCTGAGTTCAGACCGGAGTAATCCAGGTCAGTTTCTATCTATGATGTGGTTTACCCTAGTACGAAAGGACCGGGAAAACGGAGCCCATGCTAAAAGCACGCTCCTCCCCCACCTGATGAAGACAACTAAATTAGACAAGGGGGTACAACCCTTTTGCCTAAGATAAAGGCATGCTAGAGTGGCAGAGCCCGGACATTGCAAAAGGCCTAAGCCCTTTGTACAGAGGTTCAAATCCTCTCTCCAGCTATGATTTCAGCTATCACTATCTACATTCTAAATCCCCTAGCTTTCATCGTCCCTGTACTATTAGCAGTTGCCTTCCTAACCCTCATCGAACGAAAAGTACTAGGATACATGCAACTGCGTAAAGGTCCAAACATCGTAGGACCCTATGGCCTCCTCCAACCTATCGCTGATGGAGTCAAATTATTCATCAAGGAACCAGTGCGACCATCAACCTCCTCCCCAATCCTATTCCTATCGACCCCAATACTTGCCCTAACCCTAGCTCTTGTTTTATGAACCCCCATACCTATGCCCCACCCAGTCACTGACATAAACTTGGGAGTACTATTTATGCTAGCTATATCTAGCCTAGCAGTATACTCAATTCTAGGATCAGGGTGAGCATCAAACTCAAAGTATGCATTAATCGGGGCTCTTCGAGCTGTTGCCCAAACCATTTCCTACGAGGTTAGCCTCGGACTAATTCTTCTATCAGTAATTATTTTCTCAGGAGGATTTACTCTGCAAACGTTTAATACCACACAAGAAAGCATCTGACTAGTCCTGCCCGCATGGCCCCTAGCAGCAATATGGTATATTTCAACCCTAGCAGAAACTAATCGAGCCCCCTTTGATCTCACAGAGGGAGAATCAGAACTAGTATCGGGCTTCAACGTGGAGTATGCAGGAGGACCATTCGCCCTATTTTTCCTCGCTGAATACGCTAACATCTTACTAATAAATACACTATCAACAATTCTATTCTTAGGAGCATCCCACCTCCCCCACCTCCCAGAACTAACCACTATAAATCTAATAGCTAAAGCAGCCCTCCTATCAATAGTATTCCTATGAGTACGAGCCTCCTACCCCCGATTTCGATACGACCAACTAATACACCTAATCTGAAAGAACTTCCTACCACTAACCCTGGCCATGGTGTTATGACACCTGTCACTGCCAACTGCACTTGCAAGCATCCCGCCTCAAACATAACATTAAAGGAATTATGCCTGAATGTTAAGGACCACTTTGATAGAGTGAACCATGGGGGTTCAAGTCCCCCTAACTCCTTAGAAAGAAGGGACTCGAACCCAAACTCAAGAGATCAAAACTCTTTGTGCTTCCATTACACCACCTCCTAGTAAAGTCAGCTAAATAAGCTTTTGGGCCCATACCCCAAACATGTTGGTTAGAATCCTTCCTTTACTAATGAATCCTTACGTCCTTACCGTCCTCTTATTTAGCCTCGGGTTGGGAACCACACTTACATTCGCCAGCTCCCACTGACTACTAGCCTGAATAGGACTAGAAATCAATACTCTAGCCATTATCCCATTAATAGCCCAAAACCACCACCCTCGATCAGTAGAAGCCACTACCAAATACTTCCTAACCCAAGCCACAGCCGCCACAGTGATCCTATTTGCAAGCACAACAAATGCCTGAATTACTGGAGGATGAAACCTCCAAGAAATCTCAAGCCCCTTAACCATGACAATAATCACTATAGCACTAGCACTAAAACTAGGACTAGCCCCAATACACTTCTGACTGCCAGAAGTACTTCAAGGACTTGACTTAACTACAGGAGTTATTTTATCCACCTGACAAAAACTTGCACCATTCGCTCTTATGCTACAATTGAACAATACAAACCCCACGCTTATAGTCACATTAGGATTAATATCCACAATTGTTGGAGGATGAGGAGGTCTAAACCAGACGCAGACCCGAAAAATTCTAGCCTACTCATCAATTGCTCACTTGGGCTGAATGATCTTAGTGTTACAATTCTCTCCTTCACTCACCATGCTAGCACTAGCCCTATACCTAATTATGACCTCGGCAATATTCCTTACCCTCAAGCTCACCTCCTCCCTCAACATCAACTCCTTAGCCTGCTCCTGAACTAACACCCCTGCTCTAACTGCTCTTACCCCACTAATTTTATTATCACTAGGGGGACTACCACCCCTATCCGGGTTCCTCTCAAAATGAATAATCCTAACAGAACTAGCCAAACAGAACCTGCCACTTACAGCAACAATTGCAGCAATAACAGCCCTCCTAAGCCTGTACTTCTACTTACGATTATCATATGCTATAGCCCTAACCACATCCCCCACTACTCTCTCACACACAGCCCCCTGACGCCTACCATCCAAACAACTAACCCTAATTCTTGCCTTCACCACCACTCTCACACTAGGCCTTCTCCCACTAAGCCCTATGATCTTAGCAGTAATAAGCTTTTAAGACAGGGGCTTAGGATAACATCAGACCAAGAACCTTCAAAGCTCTAAGCGGGGGTGAAAATCCCCCAGCCCCTGATAAGACTTGCAGGACTTTATCCCACATCTTCTATATGCAAAACAGACACTTTAATTAAGCTAAAGCCTTTCTAGATGAGAAGGCCTCGATCCTACAAACTTTTAGTTAACAGCTAAACGCCCTAAACCAGCGAGCATTCATCTACTTTCCCCCGCCTAACGGGCGGCCAAGGCGGGGGAAAGCCCCGGTAGGGATTTAGCCTACTTCTTAAGATTTGCAATCTCACGTGGTAACACCCCAGGACTTGATAAGAAGAGGACTTGAACCTCTGTCTGTGGAACTACAGTCCACCGCTTAAACCCTCAGCCATCCTACCTGTGGCAATCACACGCTGATTTTTCTCCACCAATCACAAAGATATCGGCACCCTCTACCTAGTATTTGGTGCCTGAGCTGGGATAGTAGGCACAGCCCTAAGCTTACTAATTCGAGCTGAACTAAATCAACCCGGCGCTCTTCTGGGAGACGACCAGATTTACAATGTAATTGTTACAGCACATGCCTTTGTAATAATTTTCTTTATAGTTATACCCATCATAATTGGGGGCTTTGGTAACTGACTAATCCCACTAATAATTGGCGCCCCTGACATAGCGTTTCCTCGAATAAACAACATAAGCTTTTGGCTTTTACCCCCCTCATTTCTATTACTACTAGCTTCTTCTGGGGTTGAAGCAGGAGCTGGAACGGGATGAACTGTTTACCCTCCTTTAGCTGGTAACCTAGCCCATGCTGGTGCCTCCGTAGATCTAACAATCTTCTCGCTCCACTTAGCAGGTGTTTCATCTATCTTAGGAGCCATCAATTTTATTACCACTATTATTAATATAAAACCCCCAGCTATCTCACAGTATCAAACTCCTCTGTTTGTTTGATCCGTACTTATTACAGCTGTTCTACTTCTTCTCTCTCTCCCCGTGCTTGCTGCCGGCATTACAATATTACTAACAGATCGAAACTTAAACACAACATTCTTTGATCCTGCAGGAGGAGGGGATCCTATCTTATACCAACACTTATTCTGGTTCTTTGGTCACCCTGAGGTCTATATTTTAATTCTCCCCGGATTTGGTATAATCTCACACATCGTGGCCTACTACTCTGGGAAAAAAGAGCCTTTCGGGTATATAGGCATGGTCTGGGCCATAATGGCCATCGGCCTCCTGGGATTTATCGTGTGAGCTCACCACATATTCACAGTAGGAATAGACGTAGACACACGAGCTTACTTCACCTCTGCTACTATAATTATCGCAATTCCAACTGGAGTAAAAGTATTTAGTTGACTTGCTACTCTTCACGGGGGCTCAATCAAGTGAGAAACACCAATGTTATGGGCCCTAGGATTTATCTTTTTATTCACTGTAGGAGGCCTTACCGGCATCGTCCTGGCCAACTCTTCATTAGACATCATACTACACGACACCTACTACGTAGTTGCTCACTTCCATTATGTGCTTTCAATAGGAGCAGTATTTGCAATCATAGCTGCATTTGTACACTGATTCCCCCTATTCTCAGGCTACACTCTTCACAACACATGGACAAAAATTCATTTCGGGGTTATATTTGTAGGAGTCAATTTAACCTTCTTCCCACAACACTTCCTAGGATTAGCCGGCATACCTCGACGATACTCAGACTACCCTGATGCCTATACTCTATGAAACACAGTCTCTTCCATCGGATCAATAATCTCCCTAATCGCTGTCATTATGTTCCTATTTATTATTTGAGAAGCATTTGCTGCCAAACGAGAAGTTGCATCGATCGAGCTTACCTCAACAAACATTGAATGACTACACGGCTGCCCCCCACCCTATCACACATTTGAAGAACCAGCATTTGTTCTAGTAAAAACTGCTTAACGAGAAAGGAGGGAATTGAACCCCCATATGATGGTTTCAAGCCAACTGCATAACCGCTCTGCCACTTTCTTTATAAAATACTAGTAAAGCCTATATTACATTGCCTTGTCAAGGCAAAATCGTGGGTTAAAATCCCACGTATTTTAAGCACCTTGCTAGAATGGCACATCCCTCACAACTAGGATTCCAAGACGCGGCCTCACCTGTAATAGAAGAACTTCTCCACTTCCATGACCATGCCTTAATAATTGTTTTCCTAATTAGTACTTTGGTTCTTTACATTATTGTAGCAATAGTGTCAACAAAACTCACAAACAAATATATTTTAGACTCCCAAGAAATTGAAATTATTTGAACAATTCTTCCAGCAGTAATTCTCATCTTAATTGCTCTTCCCTCACTACGAATTCTTTATCTTATAGACGAAATCAATGATCCACATCTCACAGTTAAGGCAATAGGCCACCAGTGATATTGAAGCTATGAATATACTGACTACGAAGACCTAGGATTTGACTCATATATAATCCCCACACAAGATTTAGTCCCAGGGCAATTCCGGCTACTAGAAACTGACCACCGAATAGTAGTGCCTGCCGAATCTCCAATTCGAGTGTTAGTCTCTGCAGAAGATGTCCTTCACTCATGAGCTGTTCCCGCACTAGGAGTGAAAATGGACGCGGTGCCCGGACGTTTAAATCAAACAGCCTTTATTGCCTCTCGACCAGGAGTATTCTACGGACAATGCTCCGAAATCTGCGGAGCAAATCACAGCTTCATACCTATCGTGGTTGAAGCCGTCCCATTAGAACACTTTGAAAACTGATCCACCATTATACTTGAAGACGCCTCACTAAGAAGCTAAACCGGGACATAGCATTAGCCTTTTAAGCTAAAGATTGGTGGCCCCCAACCACCCCTAGTGACATGCCTCAGCTCAACCCCGCCCCCTGATTCTCCATCCTAGTTTTTTCATGATTAGTATTTCTCCTTATTATCCCCTCAAAAGTAATTAAACACACATTCCCCAATGAACCTGCCTCTCATAGCACAAAACCCCCCGCCCCTAGCCCCTGAAACCTCCCATGATACTAAGCTTCTTTGATCAATTTATGAGCCCCACATATATAGGAATTCCCCTAATAGCACTTGCCCTCACCCTACCATGAATCTTATACCCAACCCCTAGCTCACGATGGTTAAATAACCGCCTTGTAAGCCTCCAATCATGATTCATCGGACAATTTACCCACCAATTAATACTCCCACTCAACATCGGAGGACATAAATGAGCAACAATGCTCACTTCCTTAATAATTTTTCTTATTACTATCAACATATTAGGGCTTCTCCCATACACTTTTACACCCACAACGCAACTCTCCCTAAATATAGGATTTGCACTTACCCTTTGGATAGCAACTGTTATTATTGGTATACGAAACCAGCCCACTATAGTACTGGGGCACCTTCTTCCAGAAGGAACACCAGCACCTCTTATTCCAGTGCTTATTATTATTGAAACAATTAGCCTATTTATTCGACCAATTGCCCTTGGAGTACGACTTACCGCTAACCTAACAGCAGGACACCTATTAATTCAACTTATCGCAACAGGTGCCTACGTACTATTACCAATAATACCTACAATTGCAACTCTCACCGCAATTCTACTACTCCTTCTCACCCTCCTAGAAACCGCAGTCGCCATAATTCAGGCCTATGTATTCGTACTACTGCTAAGCCTTTATCTACAAGAAAACGTTTAATGGCCCACCAAGCACATGCATACCACATAGTTGACCCCAGCCCCTGACCTCTAACAGGCGCAGTTGCCGCTCTATTATTAACATCCGGACTTGCCATTTGATTCCACTATAATTCACTTATCACCATGACCTTAGGAATAACCCTACTTCTCCTCACTATATATCAGTGATGACGAGACATTATCCGAGAAGGAACATTTCAAGGACACCACACCCCCCCAGTTCAAAAAGGCCTTCGATACGGAATAGTCCTATTTATCACATCAGAAGTATTCTTTTTCCTAGGATTCTTCTGAGCATTCTACCACTCAAGCCTGGCCCCCACCCCCGAACTTGGAGGGTGCTGACCCCCCACAGGAATTACTACTCTTGACCCGTTCGAGGTTCCACTATTAAATACGGCTGTTCTTCTAGCATCCGGCGTCACTGTTACATGAGCACACCACAGCATCATAGAAGGTGAACGAAAACAAACCATCCACTCCTTAACCTTGACAATTCTACTAGGGTTCTACTTTACATTTTTACAAGCCATAGAATACTATGAAGCCCCCTTTACAATCGCTGACGGAGTATACGGCTCTACTTTCTTTGTAGCCACAGGATTTCACGGACTCCACGTAATTATTGGGTCAACATTCTTAGCCGTCTGCCTCCTACGTCAAATCCACTACCACTTTACCTCAGAACACCACTTTGGATTTGAAGCTGCTGCATGATACTGACACTTTGTAGATGTTGTCTGACTATTTCTATACGTTTCAATCTATTGATGAGGATCATAATCTTCCTAGTATTAAATAATAGTATAAGTGACTTCCAATCACCCGGTCTTGGTTAAAATCCAAGGAAAGATAATGAACTTAATTTCAACAGTAATCTCGATTGCTATCATCTTATCAACAATTCTAGCACTAGTATCCTTCTGATTACCACAACTAAACCCAGACGCTGAAAAATTATCCCCATATGAATGTGGATTTGACCCACTCGGATCCGCTCGACTACCATTCTCCCTTCGATTTTTTCTGGTAGCAATTCTTTTCTTACTATTTGACCTAGAAATCGCCCTACTACTACCCCTACCCTGAGCAGACCAAATGCCAGCCCCCACAGAAACACTCTTATGAGCCACTACCGTGCTCATTCTACTCACCTTAGGGCTAATCTACGAGTGAACACAAGGAGGCCTAGAATGAGCTGAGTAGGCAGTTAGTTTAAAACAAAACATTTGATTTCGACTCAAAAATCTGTGGTTAAAACCCATAACTACCTTATGACCCCCACTCAATTTACTTTTACTTCTGCCTTTGTCTTGGGATTAACGGGACTCACCTTCCACCGAACCCACCTGCTATCCGCTCTTCTGTGTTTAGAAGGCATAATACTGGCACTATTTATTGCCCTTTCCTTATGAACCCTACAACTAGACTCCACTAATTATTCATCCGCCCCAATACTATTCCTAGCATTCTCAGCCTGTGAAGCAGGAGCTGGACTTGCCTTATTAGTCGCAACTGCACGAACCCACGGGACAGACCACCTACAAAGCCTTAATTTACTACAATGCTAAAAATCCTCATTCCAACACTAATGCTCTTCCCAATAATCTGGCTTACCTCACATAAATGGCTTTGACCAACCTCCCTTGCCCACAGTTTAGCAATCGCATTCACCAGCCTGTTTTGATTAGTTAATACATCAGAAACAGGATGATCAACCCTTAATTCATACATAGCCACCGACCCCCTATCTACCCCCTTATTAGTTCTAACATGCTGGCTTTTACCTCTTATAGTTATAGCCAGCCAAAATCACACCTACAACGAACCAGTAAACCGACAGCGAACCTACCTTTCACTGCTGGTATCACTTCAAACCTTCCTCATTATAGCCTTTGGAGCCACAGAAATTATTATATTTTATATTATATTTGAAGCCACCCTAGTCCCCACACTAATTATCATTACCCGATGAGGCAATCAAACAGAACGACTCAACGCCGGCACATACTTCCTTTTCTATACACTAGCCGGATCTCTCCCATTATTAGTAGCCCTTCTCATACTACAAAACAACCTAGGATCATTATCAATATTAACTTTAACCTACTCCGAACCCTTAACACTAGCCTCCTGAGGAGACAAAATTTGATGAGCAGGGTGCTTACTAGCCTTCTTAGTTAAAATACCCCTTTATGGAGTACATCTTTGACTGCCCAAAGCCCATGTTGAAGCACCAATTGCAGGCTCAATAGTTCTAGCCGCCGTACTATTAAAACTAGGAGGATACGGCATAATCCGCATAATGGCTGTGCTAGACCCACTATCAAAGGAACTCGCTTACCCCTTCATTATCTTAGCACTTTGGGGAATCATTATGACAGGCTCAATCTGCCTACGACAAACAGACCTAAAATCACTAATTGCCTACTCATCTGTTAGTCACATGGGCCTTGTAGCAGGAGGAATCCTAATTCAAACCCCTTGAGGATTTACAGGAGCAATCATTTTAATAATTGCCCACGGCCTAGCATCATCTGCATTGTTCTGCTTAGCTAATACAAATTATGAACGAACCCATAGTCGAACAATACTTCTAGCGCGAGGGCTTCAAACCGTATTACCTCTAATAGCAACCTGATGATTCATTGCCAGTCTAGCCAACCTTGCACTACCCCCCCTCCCCAACCTAATAGGAGAACTAATAATTATTACCTCACTTTATAACTGATCCTACTGATCGATCATTCTAACAGGAATAGGGACTTTAATTACTGCAGCGTACTCATTATATATGTTCCTAATAACCCAACGAGGTCCACTCCCAACACACATTCTTGCCCTAGACCCCTCCCACACCCGAGAACACCTCCTAATGGTACTACACCTTTTACCATTACTTATCCTAATCTTGAAACCAGAACTAATTTGAGGATGATGCACTTGCAGGTATAATTTAATTAAAATGTTAGATTGTGATTCTAAAAATAGGGGTTAAACCCCCCTTACCCGCCGAGAGAGGCCCGATGGCAATAGGGACTGCTAATCCTCTATCACCACAGTTAGACTCCGTGGCTCACTCGATGCTGCTAAAGGATAACAGTCAATCCATTGGTCTTAGGAACCAAAAACTCTTGGTGCAAATCCAAGTAGCAACTATGCACTCATCCGCCCTAATTATGACCTCAAACCTACTAGCAATCTTTTTAGTACTAGTATACCCCTTAATTACCACTCTAAGCCCTAAACCCCGAAAAACCAACTGGGCTCTCACCCACGTTAAAACCTCCGTAAAAATAGCATTCTTCATTAGCCTTATCTCCCTATTTCTATTCCTCAATGAAGGAACAGAAACTGTAACTACCACATGAGCCTGGATAAATAATATAACCTTTGACATCAACATAAGCTTTAAATTCGACCACTACTCCGTTATTTTTACACCAATTGCCCTCTACGTTACATGGTCTATTCTTGAATTCGCCACATGATACATACACAATGACCCTAATATAAACCGATTTTTTAAATACCTTCTAATATTTTTAGTAGCCATAATTATCTTAGTTACAGCAAACAACATATTCCAACTCTTTATTGGGTGAGAAGGGGTAGGAATTATATCATTCCTATTAATTGGCTGATGATATGGCCGAGCAGATGCAAACACTGCAGCCCTCCAAGCTGTCGTTTATAACCGAGTTGGGGATATCGGATTAATCATCTCCATAGCCTGAATAGCCACAAACTTGAACTCCTGAGAAATACAACAAATGTTTGCATCCTCCCAAAACCTAGACCTGACTTTACCACTTATAGGACTAATTCTGGCAGCTACCGGAAAATCAGCACAATTTGGACTTCACCCCTGACTGCCCTCCGCAATGGAGGGACCCACGCCGGTCTCTGCCCTACTTCACTCAAGCACCATAGTTGTAGCCGGAATTTTCCTCTTGATCCGACTTAGCCCCCTTATAGAAAATAACCAGCTCGCCCTTACTACTTGCCTATGTTTAGGTGCCTTAACCACCCTCTTCACTGCAGCCTGCGCACTTACCCAAAACGACATCAAAAAAATCGTTGCATTCTCCACCTCTAGTCAACTTGGTTTGATGATAGTAACAATTGGGTTAAACCAGCCTCAACTAGCGTTCCTTCATATCTGCACGCACGCATTCTTCAAAGCAATGTTATTTCTCTGCTCCGGCTCAATCATCCACAGCCTCAATGATGAACAAGACATCCGAAAAATAGGAGGAATAAACAATTTAGCCCCCCTAACCTCCTCATGCCTTACCATTGGAAGCCTAGCATTAACCGGCACCCCCTTCTTAGCAGGATTCTTCTCAAAAGACGCAATTATTGAGGCCCTAAATACATCCTACCTAAACGCCTGAGCCCTCGCTTTAACCCTTCTAGCCACATCATTCACTGCAGTTTATAGCCTTCGTGTAATTTTTTTTGTCTCTATAGGACACCCTCGATTCAACACGAACTCTCCTATTAATGAGAACAACCCAGCCGTCATTAATCCTATCAAACGACTAGCCTGAGGAAGTATCATTGCTGGGAGCATTATCACATCAAACATTCTTCCTATAAAAACGCCAGTAATAACTATACCCCTAGCTCTTAAATTAAGTGCACTAGCTGTTACAGCACTAGGACTGATCACTGCACTAGAAATAGCCTCACTAACAAATAAACAATTTAAGACCACCCCCCAACAAACCACGCATCACTTCTCAAATATATTGGGGTATTTCCCATCCGTATTACACCGACTATTACCAAAAGTCAATCTTATTCTAGGACAAACAATTGCCAATCAAACAATCGACCAAACATGACTAGAAAAAACTGGTCCAAAAGCAGCAACCTCATCCCACCTTCCACTAATCTCAGCCATAAGCAACGCCCAACAGGGGATAATCAAAACCTACCTTACAATCTTCCTAATATCCTCAGCCCTAGCCATTCTTTTAATACTTGCCTAAACGGCCCGCAAAGTCCCTCGACTAAGTCCCCGAGTTAACTCTAGAACTACAAACAGAGTCAGCAATAGAACCCATGCCCCCAAAACCAACATTGGCCCCCCATAAGAATATATCAAAGAAACTCCCCCTACATCCCCACGAACCACTACAAAATCCTTCATCTCCTCCACCACAAATCAAGACCCACCATACCAAGCCCCCCAAAACCAAACACTAAAAAACAACAACCCCATCAAATAAATAGCAACATAACCTAACACTGAACGATCCCCCCAAGTTTCAGGGAAAGGCTCTGCCGCTAAAGCAGCGGAATAAGCAAAAACCACTAACATTCCTCCCAAATAAATCAAAAAAAGAACCAAGGACAAAAATGAGCCTCCAAACCCTACTAGAATCCCACAACCACAACCAGCCGCCAAGACTAGCCCCAAGGCCGCAAAATAAGGAGCAGGGTTAGAAGCAACCCCCACCAACCCAACAATCAACCCAAGTAAAAATAAAAACATCAAATAAGTCATAATTCTTGCCCGGACTTTAACCAGAACTAGCGACTTGAAAAACCACCGTTGTAATTCAACTACAAGAACTCATGGCCAGCCTCCGTAAAACCCACCCTCTACTAAAAATTGCAAACGACGCACTAGTAGATCTCCCCACCCCAGCCAACATCTCTGCATGATGAAACTTTGGCTCCCTACTAGGCCTTTGTTTAGCATCACAAATCCTCACAGGACTATTCCTTGCGATACACTACACCTCTGATATCTCAACAGCATTTTCATCAGTAACCCATATCTGCCGTGACGTAAATTACGGATGACTAATCCGCAACCTACACGCTAACGGAGCATCGTTTTTCTTCATTTGCATCTACATACACATCGGACGTGGACTTTACTATGGGTCCTACCTATATAAGGAGACATGAAATACAGGAGTTGTCCTCCTATTACTAGTAATAATGACTGCTTTCGTAGGATATGTACTCCCATGAGGACAAATATCCTTCTGAGGAGCCACAGTCATTACCAACCTATTCTCGGCCGTTCCCTACGTAGGAAATATATTGGTACAATGAATTTGGGGGGGATTCTCCGTCGATAACGCCACCCTCACACGATTCTTTGCATTCCACTTCCTATTTCCATTCGTTATTGCAGCAATAGTAGTCATTCACTTACTATTTCTCCACGAAACAGGATCAAATAACCCAGCCGGAATTAATTCCGACTCAGATAAAATTCCATTTCACCCCTATTTCTCATATAAGGACTTACTAGGTTTCATAGTATTATTAATCGCACTAACCGCCATCGCCCTATTTTCCCCCAACCTCCTAGGAGACCCGGACAATTTCACCCCCGCCAACCCCCTAGTGACCCCCCCGCACATCAAACCAGAATGGTACTTTCTGTTTGCATATGCCATTCTTCGCTCAATCCCAAACAAGCTAGGAGGTGTTCTAGCCTTACTATCCTCCATCTTAGTACTTATGTTAGTCCCCTTTCTACACACCTCGAAACAACGAGGACTAACATTCCGACCATTAACCCAAATCCTATTTTGAGCCCTAGTAGCAGACGTTATTATTCTGACATGAATTGGAGGTATACCAGTAGAACACCCCTTCATCATTATTGGACAAGTTGCCTCCTTCTTGTACTTCCTCTTATTCCTTACCCTAATACCCTTAGCAGGCTGACTTGAAAATAAAACACTCAACTGAGCTTGCCCTGATAGTTCAGTGATAGAACATCGGTTTTGTAATCCGAAAGTCGGAGGTTAAAGTCCCCCTCAGCGCTCAAAGAAAAGAGATTTTAACTCCCACCCTTAACTCCCAAAGCTAAGATTCTTAATTAAACTATTCTCTGACGAAAACCCCGCTCGACCTTTTTAGGTTAAGTGGGGTTTTATGTCCGTATTTACATATATGTAATATCAACATATTACCCATTTAAGCCCTCATACAACACCATGTTGACAAGGTAGACATAACCCATACATTTAAAACTCAAATAATTGAAATGACAAATAAAAATCTTGAATTAAATAACCCTAGTTAATTATTTAAAGAATAGATATGTATTATCAACATCAATTTATATAAAGCCCTCATATAACACCATGTTGCTCAATATTTTACATAACCCATAAAAACATTAATAAACATAGTAATTAATTGAAACAACGCTAGTCCCATATTTAAGCATATAAGTCGCCGCGTCGGCATTGTCCCTAACTCCACCTGAGATCCGAGAGTGCTATGTATGTAGTAAGAAACCACCAAAAGTGATTCTTAATTGCCAACGTTTATTGATGGTCAGGGACAGATATCGTGGGGGTTTCACTTAGTGAACTATTCCTGGCATTTGGTTCCTATTTCAGGGCCATTTGGTTTATATTATTCCCCATCGCAAAGCTGCTCTCTGCCCGTGCATAAGTTAATGGTGGAGTACTAACGACTCGTTACCCACCAAGCCGAGCATTCACTCCAATGGGCATTTGGTTCCTTTTTTTTGGTTTCCTTTCAATTGACATTTCACAGTGCATACAGATATGATTAACAAGGTTGAACTGGATCTTGATTTCGGGTGAATATGTATCAGTGTTGAAGGTCATTACTTTAGAATTGCATATATCTATTTCATGTGCATAATGAGTGCTTAATCAATACTAATCTCCCTAAGAGCCCCCTTTCTTACCTTTTTTTCGGGTAAACCCCCCTACCCCCCTACACTCCTGACATCGCTATGACTTCTGTAAACCCCCCGTAAAACAGAAAAATGCCTAGTAGTGTTTATCACCTAAAACTAATTGTCATTAATTACATTATTAAAATAATTAAAAA